GAATAATAGATCCAGATCCCAAAAACAATAAAGCTTTAGAATAGGCATGAGTGATCAAATGGAATAAAGCCGCTCGATAAGAACCTATACCTAGAGCTAACATAATATAACCTAATTGAGACATTGTAGAATAGGCTAAACTTCTTTTAATGTCTCTTTGAGCAAGAGAAAAAGTAGCTCCTAATAGTACTGTTATTACACCTGTTAAAGAAATTAAATTCATTATATAAGGTATGTCTATGAAAAGAGGAATAAGCCGAGCTACAAGAAAAATTCCTGCTGCTACCATAGTAGCAGCGTGTATAAGGGCCGAGATAGGAGTAGGTCCTTCCATGGCATCAGGTAACCATACGTGGAGGGGGAATTGTGCAGATTTAGCAACTGCACCGACAAATAATAAAGAGGCACACAAAGTAGCAAATAAGGAACTGACCCCATTATTATGGATCAAGTTATTAGCTATTTCGAACAAATCCCGAAATTCCAAACTACCTGTTATCCAATAAAGACCTAAGATTCCTAATAATAAACCAAAATCTCCTACACGATTAGTTACAAAAGCTTTTTGACAAGCACTTGCGGCAATCGGTCGTGTGAACCAAAACCCTATTAATAAATATGAACACATTCCCACTAGTTCCCAAAAAATATGAATTTGTATCAAATTAGAACTAGTAACTAATCCCAACATGGAAGTATTGGAAAAACTCATATAAGCAAAAAATCTCAAATATCCTTGGTCGTGAGACATATAATTGTCACTATAAATAAGAATCATGACTCCAACAGTAGTAATTAGTATTGACATAATAGAAGTAAGTGGATCGATCAAATATCCAAACTCTAAGGAAAAATCAATATCTATGGTCCAAGACCATAGATATTGATAAATAAAACTTCCATTTATTTGTTGAATAGACAGATTGGCCGAAAATCCCATAGCTATACTTAACAGAAAAATACTAGGAAAAACCCATATACGACGAATATTTTTTGTTGCTGTCGGAATAAGTATAAGTCCAAATCCTATTGACATAGTAACTGTAAGTGGAAGAAAAGGTATTATCCATGCATATTGATATGTATGTTCCATAAGAAAACAAACAAATTGAGATTTTTTTTTTATAATTAATAATTGTTTCCGATTCACCAATTCTTATCTCTTTCGAAAAGAACAATAAACAAAAATAATGAAAAAAAAAAATAAATAATATATATATATATTATTTGTTATTTTATGTTATTTGTTTTTTTATGTTAAATGTTGAAAGTTAAAAAAAAAACTATTATTCACAGAATAAAGTATAGATAATGATTAAAAAAAACGATCTATTCCGAACAATACATGTCTTTCACATACAACGATAAATAAAAATGAGTAACCCTTTTTTGAATGGCAGTTCCAAAAAAACGTATTTCTATGTCAAAAAAACATATTCGTAGGAATATTTGGAAGAAAAAAGGATATTTAACTGCAGTAAAAGCTTTTTCTTTAGCGAAATCGGTTTCTACCGGACATTCAAAAAGTTTTTTTGTGCGACAAACAAATAATAAAGTCTTGGGATAATTGGAATTGACATAGCCCGAAGAACTGAAAATTTTTTAAGATGAACGATTCACATTAATTAATGTATTGAACTACTCAATATTAGTTAGAACTAGCTGCTGTGGTGTGGTATGTAGAATAAGAGTTTTCTGTATATTGGGTTCTTATTAAGAATAGTATTTTTTCCCTATACATTAACTTTTCACAATAGAAAAATAGGATTAAGATTTTCTATTGTGAATAGTACAATTGTCATAGAAATTTAAACTCTTTTATTTTGTTATATGCCTAACCTAAAACTTAATTGGTTTGGTAAATGTTACCTTATTTATATTATATACATATACACAATGAAGAGTATTAATACTTAATGATACTAAAGTATCGGAATCGTTAGAAAAATTCCAAATGGATTTAGTGATGAAATTGTAATACATATGAGATCTTAGTTATTTGATTTTTTTTTCATTGAAAAAAAATCAATAAAAATCAATCTTTTTCATTTATCCGATTTCATCGGATAAATGAAAAACAAATCATCAAAAAAATAGAAAGAAAAAGGACAATTCTTAATTCTATACCTCTACTGAGAGCAAAACTATCGAAATTTCAACTGTATCGGGGGAACTTAGTTTATAGTACGTGAAAGTTGATTGTTAAAACTGAACCTAGGACGATACTAACTAAGGATTATCTAAGGATTATTTTATTGAAGATTCAAATATGAATTTAAACGAGTCTTTTTTCATCGATTCTAATGTTTCCTAAACTATATTGAATCCTTGATTCTTGACGATTCAACATGAAATGAATATTATTATTTCAAGTAAGCCGCCATGGTGAAATCGGTAGACACGCTGCTCTTAGGAAGCAGTGCTAGAGCATCTCGGTTCGAGTCCGAGTGGCGGCATCCTATAAAAGAGACACAATTTATCCTATAATGTATTCAATTTC